GCTAACGTAGCTTAATTAAAGCATAACACTGAAGATGTTAAGATGGACCCTAGAAAGTCCCGGAAGCACAAAGGCTTGGTCCTGACTTTACTATCAGCTCTAGCTAAACTTACACATGCAAGTATCCGCACCCCTGTGAGAATGCCCTCAGTTACCTGCCCGGAAACAAGGAGCTGGCATCAGGCACGCTTACACGCAGCCCAAGACGCCTTGCTTAGCCACACCCTCAAGGGAACTCAGCAGTGATAAACATTAAGCCATAAGTGCAAACTTGACTTAGTCAAAGCTTAGAGGGCCGGTAAAACTCGTGCCAGCCACCGCGGTTATACGAGAGGCCCAAGTTGATAGGTACCGGCGTAAAGCGTGGTTAAGGTTAACGTAAACTAGAGCCGAACACCATCAAAGCTGTTATACGCACCCGATAGTATGAAGATCCACCACGAAAGTGACTCTAACCACACCCCTGAATCCACGAAAGCTATAAAACAAACTGGGATTAGATACCCCACTATGTATAGCCTTAAACCTTGATAGAATAACACAACCCCTATCCGCCCGGGAACTACGAGCACCAGCTTAAAACCCAAAGGACTTGGCGGTGCTTTAGACCCCCCTAGAGGAGCCTGTCCTAGAACCGATAACCCCCGTTCAACCTCACCACCCCTTGTTAAAACCGCCTATATACCGCCGTCGTCAGCTTACCCTGTGAAGGGAGTATAGTAAGCAAAATTGGTAGAACCCAAAACGTCAGGTCGAGGTGTAGCGTATGAGGTGGGAAGAGATGGGCTACATTCTCTACTACAGAGTATTACGAACGGTATATTGAAATATACACCTAAAGGAGGATTTAGCAGTAAGTAAAAAATAGAGCGTTTTACTGAAACTGGCCCTGAAGCGCGCACACACCGCCCGTCACTCTCCCCAAGTTTATTAAAACATATTAACTAAAAAATTAGCCAAACCAAGGGGAGGCAAGTCGTAACATGGTAAGCGTACCGGAAGGTGTGCTTGGAAAAACCAGGCTGTAGCTAAAATAGTAAAGCGTCTCCCTTACACCGAGAAGCCGTCCGTGCAAATCTGACCAGCCTGATGCCTAATAGCTAGCCCAAACTACCCCACCAAAAATTAATTATAAATACCCCTTAATTAACTTAAAAAATCTAAACAAACCATTTTTCCACCCTAGTATGGGCGACAGAAAAGGAACACGGAGCAACAGAAAAAGTACCGCAAGGGAAAGCTGAAAGAGAAATGAAACAACTTGTTTAAGCCACAAAAAGCAGAGATTAAAACTCGTACCTTTTGCATCATGATTTAGCCAGTAAAACTCAAGCACAGTGCCCTTTAGTTTGATACCCCGAAACTGAGCGAGCTACTTCAAGACAGCCTATTTAATAGGGCAAACCCGTCTCTGTGGCAAAAGAGTGGGAAGAGCTTCAAGTAGAGGTGATAAACCTACCGAGCCCAGTTATAGCTGGTTGCCTGAGAAATGAATAGAAGTTCAGCCTTTTAGCTTCTTAACCCAAACCAGACTTACCCAGACCTGGGCTCAAGAAACTAAAAGAGTTAGCCAACGGAGGTACAGCTCCTTTGGAAAAGATACAACTTTATCAGGAGGTGAAAGATCAAAATTATTTACTAGGTATATTGTTTTAGTGGGCCTAAAAGCAGCCATCTTGTTAGAAAGCGTTAAAGCTCAAACACCTATTATTAACCTTTTATTATGTTATCATATCTTCTCCCCCTAAATATATCAGGCCGCCTCATGCAACCATGAGAGTGACCATGCTAAAATGAGTAATAAGAGGGTACGACCCTCTCCCTGCACATGTGTAAGTCGGAACGGACCTCCCACCGACAAATAAACGCCCCCAAATAAAGAGGGAAATGTATAATAAATAAACCACTAGAAAAATATACACCTTAATAATCGTTAACCCCACACAGGAGTGCATACAAGGAAAGACTAAAAGAAAAGGAAGGAACTCGGCAAACACAAGCCTCGCCTGTTTACCAAAAACATCGCCTCTTGTATATTAAAAATAAGAGGTCCCGCCTGCCCTGTGACTCTATGTTTAACGGCCGCGGTATTTTGACCGTGCGAAGGTAGCGCAATCACTTGTCTTTTAAATGAAGACCCGTATGAATGGCATAACGAGGGCTTAACTGTCTCCCCTTTCTAGTCAATGAAATTGATCTCCCCGTGCAGAAGCGGGGATAAAAACATAAGACGAGAAGACCCTATGGAGCTTGAAACCTATGATAGTGCACGTCAAACACCTCAGCACAAAGAAAAGAACTAAGTGTTTACCTATCAAAGTGTTTTTGGTTGGGGCGACCGCGGGGAAAACAAAACCCCCATGTGGACCGGGAATACTAATTCCTACAACCCTAGAGCTACCGCTCTAAGTAACAGAACATCTGACCTTCAAGATCCGGCAAAGCCGATCAACGGACCGAGTTACCCTAGGGATAACAGCGCAATCCTCTCCCAGAGCCCATATCGACGAGGGGGTTTACGACCTCGATGTTGGATCAGGACATCCTAATGGTGCAGCCGCTATTAAGGGTTCGTTTGTTCAACGATTAAAGTCCTACGTGATCTGAGTTCAGACCGGAGTAATCAGGTCAGTTCTATCTATGAATTGACCTTTCTAGTACGAAGGACCGAAAAGAAGGGCCCATACCTAAGGTACGCCTACCTTACCTAATGAAAACAACTAAAATAGGTAAAAGGGCAAAACCCCTAAGCCACAGAAAATGGCAAGTTAAGGTGGCAGAACCCGGCTACTGCAAAAGACCTAAGCCCTTTCTATAGAGGTTCAAATCCTCTCCTTAACTATGATTTCAACTCTTACCATCTACATTTTAAATCCTCTAGCCTACATCGTACCCGTCCTATTAGCCGTCGCTTTCCTAACCCTACTTGAACGAAAAGTATTAGGATATATACAACTACGAAAAGGACCAAACATTGTAGGACCTTACGGACTGCTCCAACCCATTGCAGACGGTGTAAAACTCTTTATTAAAGAACCAATCCGGCCATCAACCTCCTCCCCCCTACTATTCCTTGCCACCCCTATACTAGCACTTACACTAGCCCTCACCCTTTGAGCACCCATACCAATACCCTACCCCGTAGTTGACCTTAACCTAGGCATCCTTTTCATATTGGCTCTCTCCAGTCTTGCTGTATATTCCATTTTAGGCTCTGGATGAGCATCAAATTCTAAATATGCTCTCGTAGGAGCTCTACGAGCCGTAGCCCAAACCATTTCATATGAAGTCAGCCTAGGACTAATTCTATTAAATGTTATTATTTTCTCTGGGGGTTTTACACTACAAACCTTTAACGTAACTCAAGAAGCCACATGACTAATTTTACCAGCATGACCTTTAGCAGCAATATGATATATTTCAACCCTAGCAGAAACTAATCGTGCACCCTTTGACCTAACCGAAGGAGAGTCAGAGCTTGTGTCAGGATTCAACGTAGAATACGCTGGAGGACCTTTCGCCCTATTCTTCCTAGCAGAATATGCTAACATCCTCCTAATGAATACACTATCCGCCGTACTATTTTTAGGAGCACTCCATATCCCCTTGTTTCCAGAACTAACAGCAATAAACCTTATAACCAAAGCCTCCCTCCTATCAATTGTTTTCCTCTGAGTACGAGCCTCCTATCCCCGCTTCCGATATGATCAGTTAATACACCTAGTTTGAAAAAATTTCCTCCCTTTAACACTAGCCTTAATTATTTGACATTTAGCTCTTCCAATCGCAACAGCAAGCCTCCCACCACACCTCTAAACACCCTAAAGGAGCTGTGCCTGAATCATAGGGCCACTTTGATAGAGTGAACCATGGGGGTTAAAGTCCCCCCAACTCCTTAGAAAAAAGGGATTCGAACCCATCCTCAAGAGATCAAAACTCTTGGTGCTTCCACTACACCACTTTCTAGTAAAGTCAGCTAATTAAGCTTTTGGGCCCATACCCCAAACATGTTGGTTAAACTCCTTCCTTTACTAATGAACCCATATGTCCTTACCACACTTCTATTCAGCCTAGGCCTAGGAACTACAATTACTTTTGCAAGCTCTCACTGATTACTAGCCTGAATAGGCCTTGAAATTAATACACTAGCCATCATTCCACTAATAGCTCAACACCATCACCCCCGAGCAGTTGAAGCCACTACTAAATATTTTCTCACACAAGCCACTGCCGCCGCAATAATTCTATTTGCTAGCGCCACCAACGCCTGACTTACAGGTGAATGAGAAATTCAACATATTTCACATCCAATCCCCGCCCTCGCCACAACAATAGCTTTAGCACTAAAAGTTGGTTTAGCCCCAGTACACTTCTGACTTCCAGAAGTACTCCAAGGATTAGACCTTACTACAGGACTAATTTTATCAACATGACAAAAACTTGCACCATTCGCACTAATCCTGCAAACACCATCAACCAACTCAACACTACTAATTATTCTAGGCATTACATCAACACTAGTGGGCGGCTGAGGAGGTTTAAACCAAACACAACTACGTAAAATCTTAGCGTATTCCTCCATCGCACACCTAGGCTGAATAATTTTAGTATTACAATTTAGTCCACAATTAACACTTCTGGCCCTCTTGACATACTTCATCATAACATTTTCAACATTCGCCGTATTCAAAATTAATTCCTCAACAAATATTAATACTCTGGCAACCTCATGAGCCAAAACACCTGCCCTAACCGCCCTTACACCCCTAGTTTTACTCTCCTTAGGAGGACTACCCCCTTTAACAGGTTTCGCACCAAAATGACTTATTTTACAAGAACTTACTAAACAAGACCTACCCTTAACAGCTACATTTGCAGCCATAACCGCTTTACTAAGCCTTTACTTTTACCTACGACTATGCTACGCCATGACATTAACAATTTCACCAAACACAACAATTGGAGTTACACCTTGACGACTAACATCAACCCAACTTACCCTACCTCTAGCTATCGCAACCATAGCAACACTATCCCTACTCCCCCTAACACCCACCGCCCTTGCACTCCTTACCCCCTAAAAGAGGCTTAGGATAAAACTAGACCAAGGGCCTTCAAAGCCCTAAGCGGGGGTGAAAATCCCCCAGCCCCTGAATATAAGACTTGCGGGACTCTACCCCACATCTTCTGCATGCAAAACAGACACTTTAATTAAGCTAAAGCCTTACTAGATGAGAAGGCCTCGATCCTACAAAATCTTAGTTAACAGCTAAGCACTCAAACCAGCGAGCATTCATCTACCTTTCCCCCGCCTGAAAAACAGGTAGAGCGGGGGAAAGCCCCGGCAGGTATTTAGCCTGCTTCTTCAGATTTGCAATCTGACGTGATAACACCTCAAGGCTTGGTAAAGAGAGGACTCGAACCTCTGTCTATGGGGCTACAATCCACCGCTTAAATCTCAGCCACCTTACCTGTGGCAATCACACGCTGATTTTTCTCAACTAACCACAAAGATATTGGCACCCTTTATTTAGTATTCGGTGCTTGAGCCGGCATGGTCGGCACAGCCCTAAGTCTCCTCATCCGGGCAGAACTAAGTCAACCCGGGGCCCTGCTAGGGGATGATCAAATCTACAACGTCATTGTTACGGCACATGCCTTTGTAATAATTTTCTTTATAGTAATACCAATTATGATTGGTGGATTTGGTAACTGACTCATCCCACTAATGATCGGAGCACCCGATATAGCATTTCCTCGAATAAACAACATAAGCTTTTGACTACTCCCCCCTTCATTCCTCCTGCTATTAGCCTCTTCCGGCGTAGAAGCGGGGGCTGGTACAGGATGAACTGTATACCCACCCCTTGCAGGTAATTTAGCACACGCTGGTGCCTCAGTTGACTTAACCATTTTCTCCCTTCATTTAGCAGGTGTCTCCTCAATTCTTGGAGCCATCAACTTTATTACAACTATTATTAACATGAAACCCCCAGCTATTTCCCAATACCAAACACCCTTGTTTGTATGATCAGTTTTAATTACCGCTGTTCTTCTACTGCTCTCCCTACCTGTCCTTGCAGCTGGCATTACCATGCTATTAACAGACCGAAATCTAAACACCACCTTCTTTGACCCTGCTGGGGGAGGAGATCCTATTCTCTACCAACACTTGTTCTGATTCTTTGGACACCCCGAAGTATATATTTTAATTTTACCAGGATTTGGTATAATCTCCCACATTGTTGCATACTATTCCGGCAAAAAAGAACCCTTCGGTTATATGGGAATGGTCTGAGCTATAATGGCCATTGGACTACTTGGATTTATCGTGTGAGCCCACCACATGTTTACCGTCGGTATGGACGTGGACACACGAGCTTATTTTACATCCGCCACTATAATTATTGCCATTCCAACAGGTGTAAAAGTCTTTAGCTGATTAGCTACACTTCATGGCGGATCAATTAAATGAGAAACCCCACTCCTATGAGCCCTTGGTTTTATCTTTTTATTCACTGTTGGGGGCCTGACAGGTATTGTACTAGCCAATTCTTCATTAGATATTGTACTACATGATACCTATTACGTAGTTGCCCACTTCCACTATGTCCTCTCAATAGGAGCTGTATTTGCAATTATGGCTGCCTTTGTTCACTGATTCCCACTATTCTCAGGCTATACCCTTCACAGCACTTGAACAAAAATCCACTTTGGAATTATGTTTTTAGGAGTAAACCTTACATTCTTCCCCCAACATTTCCTAGGACTTGCAGGTATGCCACGTCGATACTCCGACTACCCAGACGCCTACACCCTGTGAAATACAGTATCATCTATGGGCTCTCTTGTGTCACTTATTGCAGTTATTATGTTCCTATTTATTCTTTGAGAAGCATTTGCTGCTAAACGAGAAGTCCTATCAGTAGAACTAACCGCCACAAATGTAGAGTGACTACATGGCTGCCCACCCCCATATCACACATTTGAAGAACCTGCATTCGTTCAAGTTCGATCTAACTAATTCGAGAAAGGGAGGAATTGAACCCCCATATGCTGGTTTCAAGCCAACCACATAACCACTCTGCCACTTTCTTTATAAGACACTGGTAAAATCTAATATCACATTGCTTTGTCAAGGCAAAGTTGTGGGTTAAAATCCCGCGTGTCTTAAGCATAGTCTAGAATGGCACATCCCTCACAACTAGGATTCCAAGACGCGGCCTCACCCGTTATAGAAGAACTACTCCACTTCCACGACCACGCACTGATAATTGTACTTTTAATCAGCACGTTAGTACTTTATATTATTGTAGCAATAGTATCCACTAAATTAACAAATAAATATATTTTAGATTCACAAGAAATTGAAATTATTTGAACAGTTCTCCCAGCAGTAATTCTTATTCTAATTGCCCTCCCCTCTCTACGAATTTTGTATCTAATAGATGAAATTAATGACCCCCACCTCACTATTAAAGCCATAGGACACCAATGATATTGAAGCTACGAGTATACAGACTACGAAGACCTGGGCTTTGACTCCTATATAATTCCAACACAAGACCTCTTACCGGGGCAATTCCGATTATTAGAAGCAGACCACCGAATAGTAGTACCTGTAGAATCACCCATTCGTATTCTTGTGTCCGCCGAAGATGTCCTACACTCATGAGCAGTCCCTGCTTTAGGAGTAAAAATGGACGCAGTACCTGGGCGTCTAAATCAAACAGCCTTTATTGCCTCACGACCAGGAGTATTTTATGGACAATGCTCAGAAATTTGTGGAGCAAACCATAGCTTCATGCCAATTGTAGTGGAAGCAGTTCCCCTAGAACACTTCGAAAACTGATCCTCCCTAATACTTGAAGACGCCTCACTAAGAAGCTAAACCGGGTATAGCGTTAGCCTTTTAAGCTAAAGATTGGTGACCCCCAACCACCCCTAGTGACATGCCTCAACTCAATCCCTCCCCCTGATTTGCTATCATAGTATTCTCATGACTTATTTTCCTAACCGTAATTCCCCCAAAAGTCCTAGCCCATAATTTTCCCAACGACCCCGCGCTGCATAGCACAGAAATAACTAAAACAGACTCCTGAAACTGACCATGATACTAAGCTTTTTCGACCAATTTATGAGCCCCACATACTTAGGTATTCCCCTTATTGCCCTGGCAATTAGCCTTCCCTGAATTTTATACCCAACACCATCTAATCGATGACTAAACAACCGACTCCTAACCCTTCAAGGTTGATTCATTAACCGATTTACACAACAACTCCTTCTACCATTAAATGTAGGGGGACACAAATGAGCTACAATATTTACCTCATTAATAATTTTCCTTATTACTATTAACATGCTAGGCCTACTGCCTTACACATTTACCCCTACAACACAACTATCCTTAAACATAGGCTTTGCAGTGCCACTTTGACTCGCCACCGTAATTATTGGGATGCGAAACCAACCCACACATGCACTAGGCCACCTTCTGCCAGAAGGAACACCCACACTACTAATTCCAGTCCTAATTATTATCGAAACAATTAGCCTGTTTATTCGACCCTTAGCACTAGGCGTACGACTTACAGCCAATTTAACAGCAGGTCACCTTCTAATTCAATTAATTGCAACTGCTGCCTTCGTCCTCCTACCATTAATGCCTACAGTTGCCATCCTCACAGCCACCCTATTATTCCTGCTAACCCTTCTTGAAGTTGCTGTAGCTATAATTCAAGCTTATGTATTTGTACTTCTTCTAAGCCTCTATCTACAAGAAAACGTCTAATGGCCCACCAAGCACACGCATACCATATAGTAGACCCAAGCCCCTGACCACTTACGGGCGCAGTAGCCGCCCTTCTAACAACATCTGGCCTTGCTATTTGATTCCACTTCCACTCCACAACACTAATAACTCTCGGCTTAATTCTTATAATTTTGACTATAGTTCAATGATGACGAGATATTATTCGGGAAGGAACCTTTCAAGGACACCACACACCCCCTGTTCAAAAAGGCTTACGCTATGGAATAGTTCTTTTCATTACATCAGAAGTCTTCTTCTTCCTAGGGTTTTTCTGAGCCTTCTACCACTCTAGTTTAGCACCCACTCCTGAATTAGGGGGATGCTGACCTCCTACAGGTATTATTACACTGGACCCCTTCGAAGTCCCCCTACTAAACACCGCCGTACTCTTAGCCTCTGGTGTGACAGTCACATGAGCCCATCACAGCATTATAGAAGGTGAACGAAAACAAGCAATTCAATCCCTCACACTAACCATTATCCTAGGCTTTTACTTCACATTCCTTCAAGCCATAGAGTACTATGAAGCTCCTTTCACAATCGCCGATGGAGTATATGGCTCCACTTTCTTTGTAGCCACCGGCTTCCACGGACTTCACGTTATCATTGGCTCTACATTCCTAGCCGTCTGCTTAATACGACAAGCCCAATACCACTTTACATCCGAGCACCACTTCGGCTTTGAAGCTGCAGCATGATATTGACACTTCGTAGACGTTGTCTGACTATTCCTTTACATCTCTATCTACTGATGAGGATCTTAATCTTTCTAGTACTAAGTTAGTATGAGTGGCTTCCAACCACCTGGTCTTGGTTAAAATCCAAGGAAAGATAATGAATCTCATTTCAACAATTATAATTATCGCCATCCTTCTCTCCACTATCCTTACTATCGTCTCATTCTGACTTCCTCAGTTAAACCCGGACTATGAAAAATTGTCCCCATACGAATGTGGTTTCGACCCACTAGGATCAGCCCGCCTACCATTCTCCCTCCGATTTTTTCTTGTTGCCATCCTATTCCTGCTTTTCGACCTTGAAATTGCCCTACTTCTTCCCCTCCCTTGAGGGGACCAACTTGCCAACCCCTTATTCACATTCAGCTGAGCAACAGCCGTCTTAGTCCTTCTTACTTTAGGATTAGTCTATGAGTGAACACAAGGAGGCCTAGAATGAGCCGAATAGGCATTTAGTTTAAGTCAGAACACTTGATTTCGGCTCAAGAAATTGTGGTTCAAGTCCACAACTACCTAATGACCCCTGTTCACTTCTCATTCTCCTCAGCCTTTATCTTAGGACTAATGGGCCTAGCATTCCACCGAACCCACCTCCTCTCAGCCCTTCTCTGCTTAGAAGGTATAATACTCTCCCTATTTATTGCACTATCCCTATGAGCTCTTCAACTAGATGCCACAGGCTACTCAACATCCCCTATACTACTACTAGCATTCTCAGCATGTGAAGCCAGTGCCGGCCTAGCCTTACTAGTAGCAACCGCCCGCACACACGGAACAGACCGACTACAAAGCCTAAATCTCCTACAATGCTAAAAATTCTTGTACCAACCCTCATGCTCTTTCCAACAGCCTGATTAACCCCTGCTAAATGACTTTGACCCACCTCCCTTGGCCAAAGCCTAATTATTGCTCTATTAAGCCTACAATGACTTATTAATCCATCGGAGACAGGATGACTTACTCTAAATACCCTTATAGCCACCGACCCACTATCCACACCCCTACTAGTACTTACTTGTTGACTATTACCCCTAATAATCATCGCCAGCCAAAACCATATTTCCCCTGAGCCAATTAGCCGCCAACGAACGTACATCATACTACTAACATCACTACAACTATTCCTAATTTTAGCCTTCGGAGCTACTGAAATTACCATGTTCTATATTATGTTTGAGGCCACCCTAGTACCTACACTAATTATTATTACCCGATGAGGTAATCAAACAGAACGTCTCAACGCAGGCACTTACTTCTTATTTTACACCCTTGCAGGGTCTCTCCCCCTCCTTGTCGCCCTTCTTATACTTCAAAATGACGCCGGCACCCTATCAATACTTACTCTCCCCTACACCAAGCCCCTGCACCTATTAACATATGGAGATAAAATCTGATGAGCGGGCTGCCTCTTAGCCTTCTTAGTCAAGATACCCCTATACGGCGTACATCTTTGATTACCTAAAGCACACGTAGAGGCACCAGTCGCTGGATCAATAGTACTTGCCGCCGTCCTCCTTAAACTAGGGGGTTACGGAATAATGCGAATTATAATTATGTTAGACCCCCTATCAAAAGAAATAGCATACCCGTTTATTATCCTAGCCCTCTGAGGTATTATCATAACCGGGTCAATCTGTCTTCGACAGACCGACCTAAAATCCCTCATCGCTTACTCATCAGTAAGCCACATAGGCCTTGTAGCAGGTGGTATTTTAATCCAAACACCCTGAGGATTTACAGGAGCACTAATTCTAATAATTGCCCACGGCCTTGCATCCTCCGCTCTCTTCTGCCTAGCCAACACTAACTACGAGCGAACACACAGCCGAACAATAGTACTAGCCCGAGGCCTACAAATAATTCTTCCCCTAATAACAACATGATGATTTATTGCTAGCCTAGCTAATCTTGCCCTGCCCCCACTGCCTAATTTAATAGGAGAACTAATAATTATTACTTCCCTATTCAACTGATCCTGATGAACACTAGCCTTAACAGGAACCGGAACACTAATTACTGCCGGCTATTCCCTGTACATATTCTTAATAACACAACGTGGACCCCTCCCACCACATATTATTGCCATAGACCCATCTCACACCCGAGAACATCTACTTATGGCCCTCCACCTTATCCCACTTCTCCTAATTATTTTAAAACCCGAGCTAATCTGAGGTTGAACCGCCTGTAGATATAGTTTAACAAAAACATTAGATTGTGATTCTAAAAACAGAGGTTAAAATCCCCTTATCCACCGAGAGAGGCCCGATGGCAGCGAGGACTGCTAATCTTCCGCCCCCTTGGTTAAACTCCAAGGCTCACTCGGTGCTCCTAAAGGATAACAGCTCATCCGTTGGTCTTAGGAACCAAAAACTCTTGGTGCAAATCCAAGTAGCAGCTATGCACCCAACCACGCTAACAATCAGCTCCAGCCTTCTAGTAATTTTTACACTACTGATCTTCCCACTAGCCACCACCCTGAGCCCAAACCCCCACCACAGTGAATGGGCACTATCCCACGTAAAAACCGCAGTAAAAACAGCGTTTCTAGTCAGCCTAATTCCCCTGTGCCTTTTTCTTAACGAAGGAGTAGAGACAATCGTGACCAATTGAACTTGAATAAATACAAACACCTTTGACATCAACCTTAGCTTTAAATTTGATCACTATTCCATCATCTTTATTCCTATTGCCTTATATGTCACTTGATCAATTCTAGAGTTCGCATCTTGATATATACACGCAGACCCCAACATAAACCGATTCTTCAAATATTTACTCACATTCCTCGTGGCCATAATCATTTTAGTCTCAGCCAACAACATATTTCAACTATTTATCGGGTGAGAGGGTGTAGGAATTATATCTTTCTTACTAATCGGTTGATGATATGGCCGAGCAGACGCTAATACCGCAGCCCTACAAGCAGTTTTATATAACCGAGTCGGAGATATTGGACTAATTCTAAGCATAGCTTGATTAGCAACAAACCTAAACTCCTGAGAAATACAACAAATATTTTCAATATCCAAAGATTTTGACCTGACTCTCCCCTTATTAGGACTAATCTTAGCCGCCACAGGTAAATCAGCACAATTTGGACTTCACCCTTGACTGCCTTCCGCAATGGAAGGTCCTACACCGGTCTCTGCCTTACTACACTCCAGCACTATGGTTGTAGCAGGTATCTTCCTTCTCATCCGACTTAGCCCACTTATAGAAAATAGCCAAACAGCTCTAACAACCTGCCTATGCCTAGGGGCCCTTACCACCCTATTCACTGCCGCTTGCGCCCTCACCCAAAACGACATTAAAAAAATCGTAGCATTCTCTACATCAAGCCAACTAGGCCTAATAATAGTAACAATTGGGCTAAATCAACCACAACTAGCATTCCTCCACATTTGCACACACGCTTTCTTTAAAGCCATACTGTTCTTATGCTCCGGATCCATTATCCACAGCCTAAATGATGAACAGGATATCCGAAAAATAGGGGGACTCCACCACCTAACCCCCTTTACATCGTCTTGCCTAACAATCGGAAGCCTTGCACTCACAGGTACACCCTTCCTTGCAGGATTCTTCTCCAAAGACGCCATCATTGAAGCCCTAAACACATCTCACATCAACGCCTGAGCCCTCGTACTTACCCTTTTAGCCACATCTTTCACCGCCGTTTACAGCCTCCGAGTTGTTTTCTTTGTATCCATAGGCTTCCCCCGATTCTCAGCAATATCCCCTATCAATGAAAACAACCCCGCAGTTATCAACCCTATCAAACGCCTTGCCTGAGGAAGTATTTTAGCCGGCCTACTAATTACCTCAAACATTATTCCCCTTAAAACCCCCGTAATAACAATACCCACAACCCTTAAACTAGCCGCCCTAGCTGTAACCGCAATTGGACTATTTACTGCCCTAGAATTGGCCTCCTTAACCAACAAACAATTTAAAACAACACCCCAACTACCACTCCACCACTTCTCCAACATACTTGGCTATTTCCCAGCCATTATTCATCGACTAGCCCCAAAACTTAGCCTACTTATGGGACAATTAGTAGCCAGCCAAATGGTGGATCAAACATGATTAGAAAAAGTAGGCCCAAAAGCAGTTATCGCAACAAATACCCCCATAGTAACTACTACAAGCAATATCCAACAAGGTATAATTAAAACCTACCTCACCCTATTCTTCCTGACATTAGTCCTAATAACTCTACTTATAATTCCCTAAACTGCTCGAAGGGCCCCTCGGCTCAAACCACGAGTCAACTCCAAAACCACAAACAACGTTAAAAGTAGAACCCACGCACTAATTAATAATATACTTCCCCCAAAAGAATACATTAATGCAACTCCCCCCGTATCCCCACAAAGAGCAGAAAACTCCTTCAACTCATCCACAGGAACCCAAGAAGATTCATACCATCCGCCTCAAAATCACCCACAAAAAACTCCAACCACCACTAAATAACCAGCTACATACCCTAAAACCGAACGATCTCCCCAGCTCTCAGGATAAGGCTCAGCAGCCAAAGCTGCTGAATAAGCAAATACCACAAGCATCCCACCCAAATAAATTAAAAACAACACTAAAGATAAAAAAGAACCCCCATATCCCACCAATACACCACACCCTACCCCTGCTACTCCTACCAACCCTAAAGCAGCAAAGTATGGAGAAGGATTAGAAGCCACGGCAACTAGCCCTAAGACAAGCCCAAATAAAAATAAAGACATAAGATAGGTCATAATTCCTGCCCGGACTTTAACCAGGACTAATGACTTGAAAAACCACCGTTGTTATTCAACTACAAGAACAATTAATGGCCAGCCTTCGAAAAACCCACCCACTTCTAAAAATTGCAAACGATGCACTAGTTGATTTACCCGCCCCATCAAATATTTCCATCTGATGAAATTATGGCTCCCTACTAGGACTCTGCTTAATTACCCAAATCCTTACAGGATTATTTTTAGCTATACATTATACATCAGATATTTCCACCGCCTTCTCATCAGTCACCCACATTTGCCGAGACGTAAATTATGGCTGACTAATTCGAAATATACATGCCAACGGAGCATCTTTCTTTTTTATCTGTATTTACCTCCACATTGGCCGAGGACTTTATTATGGTTCCTACCTATATAAAGAAACCTGAAACATTGGTGTAGTCCTATTACTATTAGTAATAGCAACCGCCTTTGTAGGCTACGTCCTTCCCTGAGGACAAATATCATTCTGAGGGGCCACTGTTATTACAAACCTAATATCTGCCGTCCCCTACGTGGGAGGTGAGTTAGTCCAATGAATCTGAGGAGGCTTCTCAGTTGATAATGCTACATTAACACGATTCTTTGCATTCCACTTCTTACTACCATTCATCGTTGCAGCCGCCACAGTTATCCACCTCCTTTTCCTACACGAAACAGGATCCAATAACCCAGCAGGAATTAACTCAGACGCAGACAAAATCTCTTTCCACCCCTACTTCTCCTACAAAGACCTCATAGGGTTCGTAGTCCTTTTACTAGCACTCACATCATTAGCACTATTTGCCCCCAATCTTTTAGGAGACCCAGACAATTTTACCCCAGCCAACCCCCTAGTAACCCCTCCCCATATTAAACCAGAATGATATTTCTTATTTGCATACGCAATCTTACGATCCATTCCAAATAAACTAGGAGGAGTACTGGCTTTATTATCATCAATTCTAGTATTAATAGTAGTTCCAATTCTACACACCTCCAAACAACGAGGCCTTACATTCCGACCCCTTACCCAATTTCTATTCTGAACCCTCGTAGCAGACGTAGCTATCCTTACTTGAATTGGAGGAATACCAGTAGAACACCCCTTCATTATTATTGGACAAGTGGCATCCTTCCTTTATTTCTTCCTATTCCTAGTTCTCACCCCAATCGCAGGATTTGTAGAAAATAAAGCCCTTGAATGAAACTGCCCTAGTAGCTCAGCGTTTAGAGCGCCGGTCTTGTAAGCCGGATGCCGGAGGTTAAAATCCCCCCTAGTGCTTCAAAGAAAGGAGATTTTAACTCCCACCCCTAACTCCCAAAGCTAGGATTCTAAATTAAACTATTCTTTGCCGGACTGCGCCCCACCCCACCTTAATGTCACCCGATGAACTATATATATATATATGTATTAACACCATTAATCGAAATTAACCATTCAAGTAAATATGGAAACAAAATATTAGACATAAACCTACAATTGATAACCTCAAAATATATTGAAGTAGAGATTTTAGACTTATAATAATTAACACAATATTCAAATCCATATTCATATTATCGCCCCAACACATTAACGTACTAACTTATTTAATGTAGTAAGAAACCACCAAAAGTGATTTCTTAATGCATACTCTTATTGATGGTCAGGGACAAAAATTGTGGGGGTTTCACTTAGTGAACTATTCCTGGCATTTGGTTCCTATTTCAGGTTCACAAATTGATTATAGCTCATACCAGAATGGTTTTTCCATGCATAAGTTAATGGTGGAGTACTAATTACCAATAACCCACCATGCCGGGCGTTCAAGCTAAGGGGCATTTGGTTCTCTTTTTTATTTTCCTTTCACTTGACATTACAGAGTGCACACGGTTATAATAAATAAGGTGGAACTGGATCTTGAATGAGTAAATTATATTCATGGTGTTAAGTCATATCTTTAAATAATTGCATATATAGATTTCAAGAGCATAAGGTGTAATTATTTCCCCTAATATATCTAAGATGCCCCCCGGCTTACGCGCGTTAAACCCCCCTACCCCCCAACGCTCCTGGGATCGCTATCATTCTTGTAAACCCCCCGTAAACAAGAAAAACCCTAGTAACGTTTTTGTAGCCCTATTTTCATTTATATACATTATTAAAATATTGCACAAA